GAGGTTTGTGATGATTTTGAAATCTTTTCTACTAGGTAATCCATTATCCTTATGCATGAAGATAATAAATTCGGTCGTTGTGGTCGGGCTCTATTATGGATTTCTGACCACATTCTCCATAGGGCCCTCTTATCTCTTCCTTCTCCGAGCTCGGGTTATGGAAGAAGGAACCGAGAAGGAGGTATCAGCAACAACTGGTTTTATTGCGGGACAGCTCATGATGTTCATATCGATCTATTATGCGCCTCTGCATCTAGCATTGGGTAGACCTCATACAATAACTGTCCTAGTTCTACCGTATCTTTTGTTTCATTTCTTCTGGAACAATCATAAAAACTTTTTTGATTATGGATCTACTACCAGAAATTCAATGCGTAATCTCAGCATTCAATGTGTATTCCTGAATAATCTAATTTTTCAATTATTCAACCATTTCATTTTACCAAGTTCCACGTTAGCCAGATTAGTCAACATTTATATGTTTCGATGCAACAACAAGATTTTATTTTTAACAAGTAGTTTTGTTGGTTGGTTAATTGGTCACATTTTATTCATGAAATGGGTTGGATTGGTATTATTCTGGATACGGCAAAATCATTCTATTCGATCTAATAAGTATCTTGTGTCAGAATTGAGAAATTCTATGGCTCGAATCTTTAGTATTCTCTTATTTATCACCTGTGTTTACTATTTAGGCAGAATGCCGTCGCCTATTGTCACTAAGAAACTGAAAGAGAAAGAAACCTCAGAAACGGAAGAAAGCGATGTAGAAACAACTTACGAAATGAAGGAGACTAAACAGGAACAAGAGGGATCCACCGAAGAAAACCTTTTTTCGGAAGAAAAGGAGGATCTGGACAAAATAGATGAAACGGAAGAGATCCGAGTGAGTGGAAAGGAAAAAACAAAGGATGAATTTCACTTGAAAGAGGCACGCTATCAAGATAGCCCAGTTTACGAAGATTCTGATCTGGAGACCCATCAAGAAAATTGGGAATTGGGAAGACTGAAAGAAGAGAAAAAGAAAAGAATGAATAAAAAGATTGACACATAATAAAAATACAAGAATAAATAAGATGAGATTCGTCCACCTCCCATATATTTTATTCCTTCGCCCATAAAGAAACTTGCAACACCAATCCCATTTAGAATTCCATCAATTATATATTTATCAAAAAACTGAGTTAGCTCGGCTAACCCTCTTATACTCATGGTGAAAATCCCAGTATAAAAAATATCTATATAACCACGATTATATGACCAATTGTATATCATACCTTTTATTTTGTCCAGAATAATTCTTTTAGGAACTCTTTTTAAAAAGAAATTAATTAAGCTCAAATTTTTGAAAGATGAATAAATAGATCCATAAAAAATAGATGCTATAAATAGTCCGAAAAGAGCTATACTTACTGAAAAAAAAGCATTTGAAAAAAATCCATACCAATCCTCAGAAGAATTCAATTTCTGATGAAAAAGGGTTGTAGATGGAGTTAACCATTTTGATAATAGATCCAAATCTATTACTCCTCCGTTAAAAGAAATTCCTATTGATCCAATGAACAAAGTTAATAGTACTAATATAAGGAGAGGAAATAACATAGTATTGCTTGATTCGTGAGGATACATATAAGTGTATCTATTTCTAAAGTAAGTACTAAAGTCTCGTATCTTACTTCTTACATTCTCGTCAATTTTAGATATATTTTTTGAAAAAAAACAAACCTTATTCTTATTCATTTTTGAAAAAAAGAAATTACTATTGATTTTCTTAAGTGTCCCTTTTCCCCATAGAGATATTGAATAAAACGAGCTCTTTTTTGTACTACTAAAACTACTATAATCTTGAAAATGAATGCGCAAATACCCATCAAAGGTAAGTAAATACATCCTAAACATATAAAATGCGGTTAATCCTGTTGTGAACCAAGCTATTAGTGCGAAAATTGGTGAGTACAACCAACTATCGTAAAGAATTTCATCTTTGGACCAAAAACAAGCAAGAGGTGGAATACCACAAAGAGAAAGTGTACCTAAAAAAAAAGTAATTTTTGTAATTGGAACATATTTTGTTAAACCTCCCATAAGAACCATATTCTGACTTTTCTCTGGTGAATATCCAACAATAGGTTCCATTGAATGAATAATGGATCCGGATCCCAAAAACAATAAAGCTTTAGAATAAGCATGGGTGATCAAATGAAATAAAGCAGCTCGATAAGAACCTATGCCTAGAGCTAACATAATATAACCCAATTGAGACATTGTAGAATAAGCTAAACTTCTTTTAATGTCTCTTTGGGCAAGAGCTAAAGTAGCTCCTAAAAGTACTGTTATTATACCTACTAAACAAATGAGATTCATTATGTAAGGTATAACTATGAAAAGAGGAAGAAGCCGAGCTACAAGAAAAATCCCTGCTGCTACCATAGTAGCAGCGTGTATAAGAGCCGAAATAGGAGTGGGGCCTTCCATGGCATCGGGTAACCATACGTGAAGGGGGAATTGTGCGGATTTAGCAACTGCACCGACAAATAATAAAAAGGCACATAAAGTAGCAAATAAAGAATTGACCCCATTATTATGGATCAAGGTATTCACTATTTGGAACAAATCCCGAAATTCAAAACTACCAGTTATCCAATAAAATCCTAAGGTCCCTAATAATAAACCAAAATCTCCTATACGATTAGTTACAAAAGCTTTTTGACAAGCACTTGCTGCAACGGGTCGTGTGAACCAAAAACCTATCAATAAATACGAACACATTCCCACTAGTTCCCAAAAAATATAAATTTGTATCAAATTGGAACTAGTAACTAATCCCAACATTGAAGCATTGGAAAAACTCATATGAGCAAAAAATCTCAAATATCCTTGGTCATGAGACATATAATTGTCACTATAAATAAAAACCAAGATTCCAACAGTAGTAATTAGTATTGACATAATAGAAGTAAGTGGATCGATCAAGTGTCCGAACTCTAATAAAAAATCATTATTGATGGTCCAAGACCATAGATATTGATAGGTCAAACTTCCATTTATTTGCTGAATAGACAGATTAGCCGAAAACCACATAGCTATACTAAGTAGTAAAACACTTAGGAAAGCCCACATACGACGAAGATCTTTTGTTGCTGTCGGAATAAGTAGAAGTCCAAATCCTATTGACATAGTAACTGGGAGCGGAAAAAGGGGTATTATCCATGCATATTTATATGTATATTCCATAAGAAACAAAATTGTTCTTTTTTCTTATAATTGTTTCCAATTCACCAATTCTGATCTCTTTCGAAAAGAACAAAACAATAAGAAAAAAATATGAAAAAGATCAAATACAAAAATACAAATATTGGAATTATGACTTTTTGTTTTATTAAATATTTGAAATAAAAGTTGCAATAGGTTGGTCATATATCAAATAATATGACCAAATAATTAGTCAAGTTTATTACTTAGTTATTAATTAACTTAAAACTCTAGAAAAGAAAGATATTTTTGAAATAATATGACATCATATTAGATTTTGAATAATTGGATTTTCCCTTTACATTATATTCTAATTATGTAAAATGTAAAATTATGTAATTTATAGATATATGATATATTTTTAGATTTAAAATAGATTTATTTTCTTTATATTAAAGTTCAGTTACAGATTTATTTATCTCTTTCTATTTTTCTATTTTTCTTTCTTTTTTTTATTGTATAATATTTATATAGAATCTTTTCTTTTATATACTATATAGTTTACTATTTAGATAAATTAGATAAATATTTTCTCTTACTATTCTTAATATTAAATATGAATATTTGCAATATTGTATATATATGAATCTAATATTTTAATATATATGAAATAATATGAAATAGTAAAATTAGATTACTTTTTTTGTATATTTTTTTGTATATATTCTTTTATAAAGCAATTTTATAAAACAATAAATATAAAATACGTATGTAATTATTACATTATGCAAATATCAGAATGAAGATAGAAAATTGAAATCTATTTGTCTATGACAATAGAATCATTTTAGAATATTTTTTTTTCTTATTTCTTTTATTTTATTCTTTTTTTCTATTTGTATGTTATGATATTATTGAGGAAATTTATGGAATTAAGTATAGATAATGACTAAGAAAAAGTAATTTATTTTAAACAGTATATGTCTTTCACATACAACGATAAAAAGGAGTCACCTATCTTTTGAATGGCAGTTCCAAAAAAACGTACTTCTATGTCAAAAAAGCATATTCGTAGAAATCTTTGGAAAAAAAAAGGATCTTTAGAGGCAGTAAAAGCTTTTTCTTTAGCTAAATCTATTTCCACCGGACAGTCAAAAAGTTTTTTTGTGCGACAAAAAAAAGTCTTGTAAAAATATTAATTGACATGTTTCAAAGAACTTCCAAATTTCCATTTTTGAATTGGAAGACAAACGATTCAATTTTACTAAATGTATTGTATTTGTATTTCACTTCTCCTTATTAGTTAGAGCTAGGTAATATAAAAAAGAAGAATCTTTCTTTCTACTTGATTCAAAGTACTCAGTATTGTGTATTTTCTATTTTCTATATTTCTATTATATTCTATTTATCAAAATTCATATTGATTGATATTGAATTCGTGAGATGATTTTTTCTTTCCTATGAATTGTGCTTTTCTATTTTGAAAAGCACAATTACAAATTACGATAGACAAAGAAAAATCTGAATATTTCATTACACTTTATACTAAGGTGTTTGGGTCTCAAAATCATTATTAGAAAAAAAAATTATGAATTTTATACCCCGACTGAGAACGAAGCTTTTGAGTTCTGACTGTTCTGGATAAACAAGAGCTAGGTTTCTAGTACGGAAAAGTTGATTATTAAAAATGAACTTACGAAGATGAAGATACTAATTAAGTATTATTGATATTGAACATTTCCATATGAATAGAAATCCATCTTTCTTCATTGTTTCCTAAATTATATTGAATATATACAATTCAACATAAATTTTCTATTATTATTTAAGGTAAGCCGCCATGGTGAAATTGGTAGACACGCTGCTCTTAGGAAGCAGTGCTAGAGCATCTCGGTTCGAGTCCGAGTGGCGGCATAAATAATTATTAATATTAATAATATAGACACAATAGATCTAATAGAATCTATAAGATATTTAAAATATTATATTTTAGATTTTATTTAATCCTCTCCCCAATTTTAATTATTTAAAAGGGACTCTTCTTTATGATATTTGTGACCTTAGAACATATATTAACTCATATTTCCTTTTCGATCATCTCAATTGTGATTATAATTCATTTGATGAACTTATTAGTTGACGAAATTGAAGGATTACGTAATTCGTCAGAAAAAGGGATGATAGCTACTTTTTTCTCTATAACAGGGTTTTTAGTTATTCGTTGGATTTCTTCGGAACATTTTCCCTTAAGTAATTTATACGAATCATTAATCTTCCTTTCATGGAGTTTATCCATTATTCATATGATTCCGTATCTTGGGAATCATAAAAATGATTTAAGCGTAATAACTGCACCAAGTGCCATTTTTACCCAAGGTTTCGCCACGTCAGGCCTTTCAAATGAAATGCATCAACCCGCAATATTAGTACCTGCTCTACAATCTCAGTGGTTAATGATGCATGTCAGTATGATGCTATTGAGCTATGCAGCTCTTTTATGCGGATCATTATTATCAATTGCTCTTATAGTGATTACATTTCAAAAAAAAATCAATTTTTTCAAGAATTTTTTAAGTTTAAGGAAATCGTTTTTCTTTGGTAATATGGAATATTTGAACGAAAAAGGAAGTGTATTAAAAAAGACTTTTTTCCTATCAGTTCAAAATTTTTACAAATATCAATTAATTCAGCGTTTAGATTATTGGAGTTATCGTGTCATTAGTTTAGGGTTTACCTTTTTAACCATAGGCATTCTTTCTGGAGCAGTATGGGCTAATGAAGCATGGGGTTCTTATTGGAATTGGGACCCTAAGGAAACTTGGGCATTTATTACTTGGACCATATTTGCAATTTATTTACATACTAGAACAAATTCAAAATTGCAAGATCAAGGCACAAATTCGGCATTTGTAGCTTCTATAGGATTTCTTCTAATTTGGATATGCTATTTTGGGATCAATCTATTAGGAATCGGGTTCCATAGTTATGGTTCATTCCAATTAATATCTAATTGAATAAAATAAACTACACCACGAGAACTTTTTGTTTCGATATGAAGAATACATAAAAAAATCGTCTGATACATAATGAAATTTTGTGCGAGTTTTTGAGAACCTTTTGAATAATTCCTCTATTTAAATGGTTCTCAAAAACTTTAGATGTATTTCATTACAATTCTAATTAACCTTTCCTTTTTTTTTTTCATTGTACAACGAAGAATCGTGAAAATATGAAAGTCAAAGAATTAGAAGACTTTCTTTCCAATTAATGAATTTTATTTCATTTATTATTGAATCTAAAAAAAAAGAATTAGTATCTATAAAAATAATTAGATATTAGAACTTGTACCTTGTCAACCGATAACGGGAGAACGAAATCAGGATAAATACCAATTCCTATTACAGGTAAAAAGATACATATCGAAATAAAAAGTTCTCGTGGTCCAGAATCAAAAAAATTCGAGTTTGGAATATTGAATAGCTTGTATCCATAGAAAATCTGACGTAACATAGATAATAAAAAAATAGGAGTTATTATCATTCCAATTGCCATTACAAAAGTAATTAACATTTTTGGCATGAAAAGATATTTTGGGCTGGTAATTATTCCAAAAAAGACTAAGAATTCTGCAACAAAACCACTCATTCCTGGCAATGCAAGAGAAGCCATCGAGAAACTACTAAACATGGTAAATATTTTTGGCATTGGGATAGATATCCCCCCCATCTCTTCGAGATAAACAAAACGTATTCTATCACAACTTGTTCCTGCTAAGAAAAAAAGTGCAGCACCAATTAATCCATGAGATATTATTTGTAAAATAGCTCCATTAAGTCCCATGCCAGTTATAGAACCAATTCCTATAATTATGAAACCCATGTGAGATACGGAAGAATAGGCAATACGTTTTTTTAAATTGCGTTGACTGAGAGAGGTTGAAGCTGCATAAATGATTTGTATTATTCCTACTATCACCAACCAGGGAGATAATCTAGAATGAGCGTGAGCTAATAATTCCATATTGATCCGAATTAATCCATATGCTCCCATCTTTAATAAGATTCCAGCTAAAAGCATACATGTACTGTAATGTGCTTCCCCGTGGGTATCTGGTAACCATGTATGTAGGGGTATCATCGGCGATTTGACAGCATAAGCAATAAGAAAACCAAAATAGAGTATTATTTCCAATGCTGCAGGATACGATTGATTAGCTAATTTTTCTAAATCTAATGTTGGTTCGTTGGAACCATATAAACCCATACCTAGAACTCCTATTAAGAGAAAAATGGAACCTCCGGCAGTGCACAAAATAAACTTTGTAGCCGAGTACAGGCGTTTTTTTCCTCCCCACATGGATAAAAGTAAGTAAACAGGAATTAATTCTAATTCCCACATGATGAAAAAAAGTAAAAGGTCTCGAGAAGAAAATGATCCTATTTGGCCACTATACATTGCTAACATCAAGAAATAGAAAAATCGCGGATTTCGAGTAACTGGCCAAGCTGCTAAAGTAGCTAAAGTAGTGATAAATCCTGTCAGTAAAATGGGTCCTATGGAAAGTCCATCGGTTCCCAGTCTCCAGTGAAAATCAAAAAGATTGATCCATTGAAAATCCTCCTTCAATTGGGTTAATGGATCGTCCAATTGAAAATGATAACAAAATACATAAGTCATTAGAAGGAGCTCTAGTATACATATACATAGAGTATACCACCTATACGCCTTATTTCCCCTATGAGGGAAAAAGACAATTGAAGAACCCGCGAATATGGGCAAAACAATAAGTATTGTTAACCAAGGAAAATAACTCGTGATAAAGACAAGATAAAATTAGACCAGAAAACCCCGTGCTCGGGAGAAGAATAATATATTTTCTTTTCTCGAGTACGGGCTTTTGTCGGTAAAGAGGAATCAAATGATTCAAGTGGAATTTTTTGTCACATATCAATAAGAAAGACCCATGCTGCGAGTTGTTTCATGCCATAAATAAACACGGACACTCAAAAAATCCGTTGGACAAGCGGATTCACATCTTTTACAACCTACGCAATCTTCGGTTCTTGGCGCAGAAGCAATTTGCTTAGCTTTACATCCGTCCCAAGGTATCATTTCCAATACATCCGTGGGGCAAGCTCGAACACATTGGGTACATCCTATACATGTATCATAAATCTTTACTGAATGTGACATTGGGTCTATAAATTCCAGTTTTGAGCACAAAAGATTTTCGATCTGGTAAAAGAAAATAAGAAAATGAAATAAATCATCTATTTTCTATTGTAGACACCAGACGAATCAATGATTTATCAAAATTTTAAGAATCAATAGATTTTATAATCTGTTTATGAGAAAGGGCCAAGATACTTTGATTTTCATTTCAATAACCATGAAATATGAGTTTATGAATTCAATTCATGTTAAATTTACTATCTTTCTATATGTATATATTCATATACATATAGAAAGATAAATATAGAAAGATTCTAGTATATAGAAATAGAATTAAGGTGATATATTATATATCAGATTAATACGTTTGTTATTAGGTTAGTGATAGAATAGGTTAGTAACTCTAAATCATAAATTTATATGAAAAAAGAGAAGAAAGAAAATAATAATAATAAAATATTATATTCTATTTAATTCTAATTAAATTATCTTACTATTCTAATTCTATTAGATTCTATATTAGAATATTCAGAATATCCTAAAAGTCTTATGTTTTGATTTATATGTGAAAATATAATAATTATGACTAATTATTCAGCAAATTTGATTGATTGATACGAGTTGATTTTCTGTTACGATGGATCGACGAAACAATAGCTAGTCCAATAGCTGCTTCAGCAGCTGCAATGGCTATAACAAAGATTGAGAAAATTTCTCCTTTTAATTGCCGACTATCAAATATATCGGAAAATGTGACGAGATTTATATTCACCGAATTCATTATAAGCTCAAGACACATAAGTGCTCTAACCATACTTCGGCTTGTGATCAGTCCATAGATACCGATAGAAAATAAATAAACACTTAGAAAAAGTACATGCTCTAACATCATTGATAAATTCCTCATCTATCTTGATTCATTTCAATATGAACGAACAAAAATTAAACCGATTCAGTTGACTAGATATAGAAGAATTACAGAACAAAAGAAGATATTCACAGTAGATTTCAATAAAATAAATTAAATACATTTTCATTCTTTAATGAAAAAAAAAAAGAAGTTCTTATTATATTAGATTATTGACGAGCCATAGTAATTGCACCTATCAAAGAAACTAAAAGAATTATAGAAATGAGTTCAAAAGGAAGATAAAAATCTGTGGATAAATGAATACCAATTTGTTGAACGTTACTTATTAAGTCCTGTTCTATAATCTGATTTGATCTTGTAGTCCGAAAAATTCCGGACCATGACGTATCTGGGATAGTAGTCATTAATGAAAAAAAAATACTTGTACAAACCAGTGAAGTGATCCTATCTCCAACGGTCCACAAATAGGAATCATTGGAATATTCTGAACCGTTCATGAACATTACAGCAAATATGATTAATACATTTATGGCTCCCACATAAATAAGGAACTGCGCGGCAGCTACAAAATAGGAATTCAATGAAATATAGAATAAGGATATACAAACAAGAACCAATCCCAATGAAAAGGCAGAATCGATGGGATTGGTAAGTAATACTACTCCCAGACCTCCTAATATAAGAACTGATCCCAGAAATACTACAAGAATATCATGTATTGGTCCAGGTAAATCCATTATGAAATAAAAGATAAATAAATCAGTCGAAATATTTCATGACCTTACTAAGGGTGCAGGAAAGAAACTATTTTTTTATATGATACCTTCCTAATTGAATGAAAAAAATGAATATCATTAGATAGATAAAATAAAATTATTTGGCTAATCCTACTTACTTTATTACAAGACAAATCTTAGTAATTGGTAATCGTTCTTGAACCAAGCAAGAGGTTTTTATTTTTTCATTTGATTTGTTGAATCCATAACTGTTTGAATTGTGTAATCTCCAATTATTGAGATTGGTAACCGACCTAAAGAAATTTGATTATAATTCAATTCGTGACGATCATAAGTGGAAAGCTCATATTCTTCAGTCATCGATAAACAGTTTGTTGGACAATACTCGACACAGTTACCGCAAAATATACAGACACCAAAATCAATACTATAATGAAGCAATTGTTTTTTCTTAATATCTTTTTCAAATTTCCAATCAACAATGGGAAGGTCTATTGGACATACGCGAACACATACTTCACAAGCAATACATTTATCAAATTCAAAGTGGATTCGACCACGAAAACGTTCTGATGTGATTGATTTTTCATAAGGATATTGAATAGTTACAGGTAAACGATTTGTATGGGATAAGGTAATTATGAAACTTTGTCCAATGTACCTTGCGGCTCGTATTGTTTGTTTGCCATAATTCATGAACCCAGTAACCATAGGTAACATATTTTAGATATCCATGAATAAAATTTATGTTTCTTTCTCTTGGTTGAGATAAGTTATGTAAGTTATGAATATAGAATATTCATTATTGTTTTCTCTTAATTTCTTATTTTTATTTATAGTGAAACAAGTTGAAAAGAAGTTGTCAATAATAGATTACCTAGAGAAATAGGTAAAAGAAATTTCCATCCAAGATTTAATAATTGATCCATTCTCATCCTAGGTAAAGTCCATCTTGTTGTGATAGGAATGAACAGAAACAAATAAGCTTTAGCTAATGTAATAAAGATACTAATTGCTATTACAAAGACTCTAAACATTTTATTTATTCCAAAAAGTTCAGTAAGAGATATGTACGGAATAGAAAAATCCCACCCACCTAAGTAAAGAACTGTTACAAATAATGACGAAACTAATAAATTTAGGTAAGAAGCAAGATAAAAGAATCCGTATTTTATACCTGAATATTCGGTTTGATAACCTGCTACTAATTCCTCCTCTGCTTCTGGTAAATCAAAAGGTAATCTTTCACATTCTGCTAGAGAAGACATTATAAAAACTAGAAACCCTATGGGCTGACGCCACAGATTCCATCCCCCAAAACCATATTTGGACTGTGCCTCAATTATATCAACTGTACTCGAACTGTTAGATAATTATAGTCGATGATAGCATCACTGCTCCCATCGCTATTCCAAAACCGTACATGAAACCTAAGTTTCATACGGCTCCTCTATGGTCACAAAGAAATGTAAGGTAAGGACTAGTTTAGTATTATAGCTCTCCTTGGACCTTAGGTAAATACAATGTAAAGAGAAATTGGAGGTTGGAGAGTCCTCAATTCGACCAATAACATTCTGTCTGTTAGAATAAGAAAAAGCACTTCCGAATTGATCTCATCCCTTATAATGATATTCTAATGAAAATAATCAAAATTTATCTTTGTTCAGCAATAACTTAATCCTTCAATCAAATACTGGTTCTATTCCTAAATAGAAAGAATTGGGCATTAGTTAATGAATCATGATAAGAATTTCCATATGCATATGTATGAAGAAAGAAATATTTTCTTATTATTCCCGTTTTATTCTTTTTTATTATATTATCGTATTGCATTCTATTTGTCTTGTTCCTGTTCTTCTTTCTGAAAACTAAAAAAAAGGAAAGAAAATAAAGGATTAATTCGTTCTTGATAGTCATTTATTTAATCAGCGAATAGTAGCATACTCTAGATCGGAATCGTGGGGAAGTACTGCTTGATCATTTCTACCAACTTCAAGCCCTTATTATGATTCGTTTTATGCAAAGTTTTATGCAAAAATCCCTTTTTTTAATACCTTACATTATTTCCATTACTCATCCTTTGCGTACTTTGGTGTTCCTAACTGCCCACTTCTTTTTGATTGATCCCCAGTATAGTTAGAAATACAGTTGATCTTTTGCATCCGCTTCAAGATATGACGACTAAAAAAATAATCTCAATCTTGGGGTAAACAACTTATGTTTACTTCAAATTTCTTCTTGTACCTAGGGAATGAGATTTTTATTGTTTTACTGCAAATTGAGAAGCAGTTTTGTTTCACTCATATAACTATCTGGTTTAACTCATCGAACTGAAATGTTAAAAAAAAAAAAAAAAGATTTTTTTTATTCTTTTATTTCATATTCATATTTAAATATCGAATTATATGAATTCTATTTCTATTTTATTGTATTTCAATTCATTTTTTATCTCTTTTCTAGAAAAGAGATAAAAAAAATTCATGTTCCAACGAATCACACGTAGAGATATTGCTAACACACATAGAGTTAATGGTATTTCATAACTAATCGATTGAGCTGTAGCTCGTAGACCACCTGAAAAGGAATACTTATTATTTGATCCATATCCTGACATAAGAAGACCAATGGGGACAATACTCGAAAAAGCAATCCATAAAAAAACACCTATACTGAGATCTGCTAAAACAAGGTGATATCCAAAAGGAATTACTAAATAACTTAGTAGAATTGATATAAAACCTATAGAAGGTCCGACCCTAAATAAACGAATATTACCTCTAGATGGAAGAAGATCCTCTTTCAAAAGTAGTTTGGTCCCATCCGCTAAAGCTTGAAGAATTCCTAAAGGACCGGCATATTCAGGTCCAATACGTTGTTGTATTGCTGCAGATATTTTTCTTTCTAACCACACAATGACTAATACTCCCATTGTGATTCCTAATACAAGGGTTAAAATGGGGACAAAAATCCATATGAGTCCATAGACTTCTTTTAAGAATTCTAATCTATAAAAAGAATTAATAGTTTGTACTTCTGTCGTATCAATTATCATTTCAACGATCAACTTCTCCCATAATGATATCTATACTACCTAGTATCGTCATGATATCAGCCAATTTCATTCTTTTAACTAGCTGGGGAAGAATTTGCAAATTGATGAAACCAGGTGGACGAATTTTCCATCTCCAGGGGAAAACACTATTATCTCCTATTAAATAAATTCCTAATTCTCCTTTTGGGGCCTCTACCCTTACATAAAGTTCTTGTTTTAACAATTCAAAATTGGGTGAAAGTTTTTTAGTAATAAATCTATATTCAAAATTATTCCATTCGGAATTCTTTGTCCTATGAAAACGCCGGTTTTCTAAATTCTCATAAGGTCCCCCAGGAATTCCTTCTAGAGCCTGTTGAATGATTTTTATGGATTCTTGCATTTCACCGATTCTTACTAAATAACGAGCTAATGTATCGCCTTCTTTTTGCCATTTGACTTCCCAATCAAATTTATTGTAACACTCATAGCGATCAACTTTACGAAGATCCCATTGGATTCCAGAAGCTCGTAACATGGGTCCTGATAAACCCCAATTTATTGTCTCCTCCCCACCAATAATGCCCACTCCTTCAACTCGTTCCAAAAAAATGGGATTTCGCGTAATGAGTTTTTGATACTCAACAACTTCTGTTAAAAAATAATCACAGAAATCAAAACATTTATCTATCCAGCCATAAGGTAAATCCGCAGCTACTCCTCCGATGCGGAAATAATTATGCATCATCCGCATACCTGTGGCGGCTTCAAATAGATCATATATTAATTCCCTCTCTCTTAAAATATAGAAAAAAGGAGTCTGTGCACCGATATCGGCCATAAAAGGTCCAAGCCATAACAAATGGGAGGCTATACGGCTCAGCTCCAGCATAATAACTCTGATATAACTGGCCCTTTTAGGCACTTGAACACTTTCCAATCGTTCTGGTGCATTTACTGTTATTGCTTCTGTGAACATAGTAGCTAAATAATCCCAACGTGTTACATAAGGCAAATATTGTATAATTGTTCGGTTCTCCGCTATTTTTTCCATCCCTCTGTGTAAATAGCCTAATATAGGTTCACAGTCAATAACATCTTCACCATCCAGAGTAACGATCAGCCGAAGAACACCATGCATTGATGGGTGGTGAGGGCCCATATTAACTATTATAAAATTTTTTCTTGTAACCGGTACAGTCATATTTTTTTCCTTAATTCATTATTTCATGAATTTTTTAAAATGTAAAATAAAAAAAAATAATAACTGAACTAATAAAAAAATAATTAAAAGAGAACAAGGATAATAATAAGAAAATAATAAGAAACTCAAAGAATAAATTCAAAATTAATTAACGAGTTTTTGGTTCCCGAATATCTAACTGATCCATTAATTTCTTATAACGCACTTTATTTTTCTTTGACAAATAAGTCAATAATCGTTGACGTTTTCCCAGAATTATTCGTAGACCCCTTTGCGATAAAAAATCTCTTTTGTGCAATTTTAAATGTGAAGTAAGTCTCCGTATCTTACTGGTGAAATTGAATACTTGAAATTCAACAGACCCACTATTTTCTTCTTTTTCTTCTTGTGTAATAACTGAGATGAATGAATTTTTGACCATAAATTTAAATTTCTATATTTCTTTTCTGTGAATTTTACTAATCAGGAAAAATAATAATATTTATTATGCCAGTTATTTTCATCTAGTATACATCAAAATTGGATTTCATTCATATACTACTTTGGTTTTTTATTTATGTGGTTTATGTTTTTATGTTTTGTATATTTGGATCAAATATACAAAACATATATGTATTCACGAAAGAGAACACTTTCTTTTTTTACTTAAAAGGATTCCGCTCTTCCTAGCGAAAATTGATACACTATGAAATCAGCATCATGTATTAGAATATTACATAGTGTATATGTTTCGGCTTTCATCTACCAAATATGTTACACGATATGTAGGAAATCCACTATAAATTTTTTTCATTTTTCATTGGAATTGAATTCATTCTGAATTGTGAATACATATGTATTCTTGACATACTGAAACGACTGCTGTTATTGGTATCAAACCAATAGCGATTCATACAAGCTACGTCTTCTAATCGATAATTGGGCCAAAGAAAAAATTTGAATTTAATGAAATTTTTTCTATCTGTATTAATATGTTTGTCCTCATTCAAAAATCGACCGCAGTTTCTTATTTTGTTTTCATTGCAAAATATTGGATTTCTATCCACAACATTAAAATTCTGGGAATTGAAACAAATTCGAATTCGAAATTCTCTACGACGTCTGGGAGATAGAATATTTTCAGGAACAAGTAAATCATAATTATTTTTGTCTCCACTCAAAAATATGTTGCTGTGTCGTGCAATGGGTTTTTCAAACCCCCTTTTCTCAATATATCTTTTTTTTGTGTATTTTTTATTTGTTTGATGCTTCTTATTATCGACCAATGAAATATCCATAGTTTGATATATAATAGATTTTTCATCCCTTCGTATAGATAGACAAATTGGTTCAATAATAAATATTCCCTTTCTTATCAATTCTGCAAGAACTAGGTCCTTTTGAATCAGCATTTCGTCTAGATCTATTTCACCTCTTTGAATCGAAGATATAGCAATTTCCTTTGGATTTATCAGTCTAAGTAGGAGACAATATACCCCGATATTTTTCATTATTTTATTATTTAAGGAATTAGCCCATCTTAGTTGAAAAAGTAAATATTTTTTCAAAAAGAAATCTAGTTCCATTTCATTCTTGTTCTTATATTGATATTGTTTTTTTTTTATTTCTAATCTTGCGTAATCTTCTTCAACATCTTTTTTATTTTTTTGTTTTAGTAGATTCCATACAAGATTTCTTTGGACCTGTTGTTCGTTTTCTTCCTGCTTGAAATTTCCTAATTCAAGATCTTTTTTTTCATTAGATGATTTTTTTGAATTTATGTTAATGTTTTTACTTTTTTCATTTCTAGAAAAATGAAAAAAGAGTGATTTGATTGGGATGATCCAAGGTTTAATTTTATATACATCAAAAAGTAGCACAAATTCTGGGAAGAACCAAGTTTCTAGATTGGATATAGTATCATGATTTGATGCGGTATTATATAACCTTTCTTTATTCATTCCCATGCAATCAAAAAAGAAACTTTTTTGATTGCATGGTTTGATCTCTTGATAAATTGTAGGATAAAAAAGATCTTTTTTTTCCATTTTTTTTAAATTATTAATTTCAGTCTTAGTATTTTTCTGAATCTTGATGCCAATATGTATATCGGTCCAGATATCAATATTATTTATAAAACAAAGATGAAGAATTCTACAATCAAAATATTTTCTATCCAAATTTGTATTCCTATCAATAAGATATCCTTTTTCTATATAATCATTACTATGTATACTTACCAATACATAAAATGATTCAGGTTTCGATGTATTGAAATGATATGGAATTTCTTGGTCCCCATTTCTTTCTAATGTTGATCCATAAATGTATAAATTAGGGAGGCATATATATTTATATGATAAAAGATCATATCTGTAATGTTTTTTCCATTTGTCACTCATAAATAAATTTGCTGCATAGTTATTTTTATTCATGGAATAAAGAAATTGGTATTTTTTATATAAATCCAATTGGTTTGATTCCTTATTTTGAATCATACATCGAGACTGAGATAAATCGTATTGATAATGACCTTTTAACCAGTTTTTCCATTCGTTCATTCCATACGTATGAATTTTATTATGTCTTGATTTGGAATTAAATATTCCATGTATCATACAATAGTCTTTTAAATTATCCTTAAAAAAGGGATAGCTTCCTTCATATTGAAGTACAGGTCTCAAATTATACTTATTAAGTAATTGGTTTTGTGATATTTTGTAAAAAACATATGCTTGGGACAGGGAAGAGAAGTTCAAATAAGTATTGGAATTTTGATTGATATTCTTAGTATTATCAGTATTTGAAAACAATTTTTTTATAGTCAAAATAAAATTCATTGTATTTTGATTTGTTTCATCAATTCTTTCTTGTTCTTGATTTATTTCATTGTTGTAAATGGATTTATTAAAGATCTTTTTTGTTGATTTAAAAAAAAGTTGTGCATTGATCTTAGAAACGGTAATGGTACATAGCAAAATATCTATGTATATTTTTTCAATGAATGATTTGATAAAGTAGTGTGATTTACGCATTAATCGGATATTTTTCTTTTTTAATATTTTCCAAATATGTTTCTGTGATCCCGATCTTTTATTATCATAAATTAGTTCTTTTTTTTTCTTGTCTTTTGCGGTTCGTTCAATTTGATTCCTTATTTTGATTGTCTTATCAGAAAGATCTTTCATTCTTCTTTCTATTAGTGAATGATTTAACAAATTCATCGTTCGATTTAGAACGGACGATTCGCGAATAATCTTATTATTTCTTTTGAAATCTTTTTTGTTTTCGTTCGGTTCATATACTTTTTCTTTCCTCAATTCAAATAATAAATTTGGATTTACTTTCTCCAGTTTTTTCATTATTAGTTTTATAACTCGAACTATTTTGATGACTCCTTTTGTTTTTTCTTTTCTAACTTTTATAAAGGTTTTTCTTTTTTTATTTAAAGATTTTAGAACTTGTAAAAATTTATTTTTCACCTTTTTTTTTCTTTTTTGGAGTTCTTTATAAATAGGTTCAAAAAAAAAAGGTCGTTTTCGGGGAGAACCAAAGGGAAGTTCCGCTTCCATTCCCCAGACTGTTAAAAAACAAAAATTTGTTTTTTTATCTTTTTTTTTCATTAGATCTCTATGATGAGATCGTGCCTTAGATTTTCTCCAAGGTTTTAGACAGAAAGGATATAGAATCTTTATCTGAATACCATCTATCAACCAATCTTGGGGAAACTCTTTTTCTGATAATTGAACACCATTATAGGTGCATTTAATATGCATTTCTCTATTCCATTCCTTAAAATCCTCGTCCCACTCGGGAACTTGGAATAATAACATACGGAAAATATTTTTGGCTATTATCAATGAAGGTAATATAATGTTTTTTCTAAGAAAAGATTGGGTTACTAACATCAAGCCTCTTATTACTTGAGTAAATATAAAGGTATCCCAAGCTTCTGATATTTCTATTTGTTCATTTTTATATATTTTTTCCTCTTTCTCCTTTTCTTCTTTTGTATCTTCATTTTCAAAATAGGAAATTTTTAGTTCTGATTCTTGTTCTCTGCCCATCCAATTCCTAAAAATGAGATTCTTCATTTCGTTGATATCAATATCAAAAAACGAAAAAAAAGATGTTTTGTCTAGACGATCCAAAAAAAGTGGGGAATGTACATTTACTTGAAAGAGGTTCCAAATAACTGTTTTACGTCTTTGAGCGCGCATGGATCCTTTGATTAGATTGCGGCGAAAATCCGATTGTTTTGAGTAACGTATCAAAGACACCTCTTCCTCTTCCATTTGATCATCATTTTTATCAGTGTTACTAATATTCTGAATACTAGAAATAGAAAAAAAATGGGTATTCTGATCATTATCGTTAGAAATTATCACACGTCTGGCTCTTCTTGAATGAATCGCAAAATCTTCTTCCTCCAATGCTTCTTCATTTTCTTCTTCCTCTTCTTCCAACAAATTCTCGGTTAATTTGTATGACCATCGAGAAACCTTTTTACTGAGTTCTTCTATTCTAATTCCAACAGATTCCTTTTTCATTTTTTTTTGATCTTTTGTATATGTTGTAATTACATCAAATACAAATTGCAAATATTTTGCTTGACTTTCTGAATCAATTTCTTTTTCTTCTGTAGAATTTAAAAATGATTGAGGGTGAAGTTTTACGGAATCATTAAGAAGTAGATCATGAATCTTATTTATAAAAAAAAATTCTACTAAATCTTCTGTATCTGTATAAGTATTCATGATTGCGCGTGAATAGAATTTTTTTCTCATTCCTCGATATGGTCCGTTGAAAAAAGGATCATATGCTTTTGGCAAGCATTTTTTTTTTTTTTCATCATCACATAATATGGTTCTTTTTTCAAGCATATCCAGACTAGGGGATCCCTCATTTTTTTCTATAATTTTGATTCTACTTCTCAATTCATTGTTCAAATTGCGCTTTTTTTTTTCATTAGTATAAATCCAAGAATCATAAAGATCTTCGTCATATAGTTTTTCTATTATGTACAAAGAAATTCTTTGTTCTAGCATTTCCGAAAAAGTTGATAAACTGGGCGGATATGTAAAGGATATTTTTTTCTTTCCGTCACTCATACATGTAAAAAAAAAAAATTGTGACATTTCATTGCGTAAAGCATTTTCTAATTTAGAATTTTTTATATATCGTAATGGACGATTCCATCGTTTATAATCGAAAAGAAAATAGACAAAAGTTTTTTTAACTTTTTTAACCCACAACATTCTTTTCTTTTTCTCTTCTTTCAGTCTTCCCAATTCCCAATTTTCTTGATGGGTCTCCAGATCAGAATCTTCGTAAACTGGGCTATCTTGATAGCGTGCCTCTTTCAAGTGAAATTCATCCTTTGTTTTTTCCTTTCCACTCACTCGGATCTCTTCCGTTTCATCTATTTTGTCCAGATCCTCCTTTTCTTCCGAAAAAAGGTTTTCTTCGGTGGATCCCTCTTGTTCCTGTTTAGTCTCCTTCATTTCGTAAGTTGTTTCTACATCGCTTTCTTCCGTTTCTGAGGTTTCTTTCTCTTTCAGTTTCTTAGTGACAATAGGCGACGGCATTCTGCCTAAATAGTAAACACAGGTGATAAATAAGAGAATACTAAAGATTCGAGCCATAGAATTTCTCAATTCTGACACAAGATACTTATTAGATCGAATAGAATGATTTTGCCGTATCCAGAATAATACCAATCCAACCCATTTCATGAATAAAATGTGACCAATTAACCAACCAACAAAACTACTTGTTAAAAATAAAATCTTGTTGTTGCATCGAAACATATAA